CTTTTTCGTTCCGTTGAAAATCGATTTTACGGTATAGACGCTTATGACCTCCCCCTCTATGCCCTGCGGTAATGATTCCTCTGGCATTACGACCTTTACTACAACGATGCTGTCCATAGATCAAATTATTTCGTCGATTGGATTTCAGTTGACTGTCTACTCCATTGCGTGTGCTCCGGGTAGAAGTTTTGTATAAATGTATCGTCATGTTATTAAGTATTTTGATTTAAGTTCTTTTCGTTCTAACAGGTGGAATAGAATAACCTGGTTGAAGCGTAATGATCATACGTTTGTAATGCATTGTATGTCCCATAATAGGTCCTATTCTTCTACCCTTTCCCGGGAGTCGATGACTATTCATAGCTATTACCTTGACACCAAAGAAGAGTTCGGCCCAATGCTTTATTTCTGTCCTAGTTGATCCTGATTCGACATTAAAAGTATATTGATTTTTCTTCGATAATCGACTACTTTTGTCTGTAAATACTGCATATTTTATTCCATCCATAAATCTACTTTCTCCCCTATGATATGAGTTCTAGTCTCAATAAGAATGCTTGTTCTTACTGTTCATATGTTATGACATTTTTTATTTTATGACATTTTTTTGTATAACATTTAATATCTATCATATAATAGAAAAATGAGTGAGTTAGAAAAAAAAGCAAAATAATATAGTTAGAAAAATAAGAAAAATCATATTTTCCTATTAAGAATTCGTTATGTATAGATGATGAAAGTTCATTGATACAGAGCCAATTCCAATAGACTTATTGGGGATTGGCGTGCATCCAGTAGGAATTGAACCCACGAATTCGCCAATTATGAGTTGGGCGCTTTAACCATTCAGCCATGGATGCTTAGTGGGGATCCTCGTACATGGTGATCCAATTCAACTAAAATCTTTAACAAAAATCAATATGAAAAAGAGATGGCGTATATTAACCCCTAATTGAAAGGGGGAACTACTAGATGCGTCTAGTATATTAACCAAGAACAAAGAAAGGAGGTAACTTTCTCTTTATGAGTCTAAAAAAAAGAAGAGGACATCCTCTCAAATTCTGGGTTTTCGAATTAAGAGAAGTTGTAAGACAAATCAATAATTCTCACCATTTGTTAGATTCATGGAACCAGATGAATTCGGTGAGATCTTTAATTCACATTTTTTTCCACCAAGAACGTTTTCTAAAACTCTGGGACCCACTAATTTTGAGAATTCTATTCTCACGCAAACGCAATGCACGGGTTTTCAATCTCTATTTCACGATCAAGGGTGTAGTTTTCTTTGTAGGAATCGCAATGTTATATCGTCTTAACAATAGAAACATGATCGAAAGAAAAAATCTCTATTTGACAGGGCTTTTTCCTATACCTATGAATTCCATTGGATCCAGAAAGGGTACATTGGAAGAATCTTTTGGGTCTTCCAATATCAATAGGTTGATTATTTCGTTGCTCTCTCTTCCAAAAGTCAAAAAGATCTCTGAGAGCTCTTTCCTGGATCCAAAAGAGAGTCCTTGGGTTCTCCCAAGAACTAAAAAGCCTGAATCTAACCGGGGTTCGCGGTAGTGGAGGAACTGGATTGGAAAAAATAGGGAGTCTAGCCAATTGAAAGGATCTCCTGATCAATCCAGAGATTATTTCGATTCCATTAGTAATGAGGATTCGGGATATCACACATTGATCAATCGGATTCAAAAAGAAAGATCGATTCTTTGGGATCCCTCCTCTCTTCAAACGGAACGAACAGAGATAGAATCAGACCAATTCCCTTCCCCTAAGAGCCTTTCTGGATCGGACCGGCTATTCACGGAACATGAGAAGCAGATGAATAATCATCTGCTTCCGGAAGAAATCGAAGAATTTCTTGGGAATCCTACAAGATCCATTCGTTCTTTTTTCTCTGATTCTGATAGATGGTCAGAACTTCATCTGCGTGCGAATCCTACTAAAAGATCAATTAGAGATCATAAATTGTTGAAGAAAGAACAAGATGTTTCTTTTGTCCCTTGCAGGCGATCGGAAAATGAAGAACTAGCTAATCTATTCAAGATAATTAGGTATTTACAAAAGACCGTCTCAATTCATCCTATTTCATCAGATCCGGGATGTGATATGGTTCCGAAGGATGAACTGGATATGGACAGTTCCAATAAGATTTCATTCTTGAACAAAAACCCATTTTTTTTTTATTTCGTCTATTCCACGACCGGAACAGGGGGGGATCCACGTTACACCACGATTCTGAATCAGAAGAGAGATTTCAAGAAATGGTAGATCTATTCACTCTAGCAATAACCGAGCCGGATCTGGTGTATCATAAGGTATTTGCTTTTTCTATTGATTCCTACGGATTGGATCAAAAACAATTCTTGAATTCGGTATTCAACTCCAGGGATGAATCCAAAAAGAAATTTTTATTGGTTCTACCTCCTATTTTTTAGGAAGAGAATGAATCTTTTTATCGAAGGATCAGAAAAAAACCGGTCCGGATCTCCTGCGGGAATGCTTTGGAAGATCCAAAACGAAAAAAAAATGATATTTGCTAGCAACAACATAATGGAGGCAGTCAATCAATATAGATTGATCCGAAATCTGATTCAAATCTATGGGTACATAAGAAATGGATGGAATCAATTCGTCTTTTTACTGAATAGATCCGATCGCAACCTTGAATATGGAATTCAAAGGGATCAAATAGAAAATGATACTCTGAATCATGGAACTATAATGAAATATACGATCAACCAACATTTATCGAATTTTAAAAAGAGCCAGAAGAAATGGCCCGACCCTCTTATTTTGATTTCTCGAACCGAGAGATCCATGAATCGGGATCCTAACGCATATAGATATAACTGGGCCCACGGGAGCAAGAATTTTCAGGAATATTTGGAACATTTCGTTTCTGGGCAGAAGAGCCATTTTCAAGTAGTGTTCGATCGATTACGTATATGTATTAATCAATATTCGATGTCACTCCGTTTCTTTTTGTCCAAGTTACTTCATTCGATTGATTTTGATTGGTCTGAGGATATCGACAAAAACGATTTGTCTAAGTCACTCCATCTCTTTTTGTCCAAGTTACTTCTCTATTTGACCAAGTTAATTCGCTTTTTCTTTTTGTCTTTGTCTAACTCACTTCCTTTTTTCTTTGTGAGTTTCGGGAGGAATATCCCCATTCATAGGTCCGAGATCCGCATCTCTGAATTGAAAGGTCCGAATGATCAACTCTGCAATCATTTGTTAGAATGGATAGGTCTTCAAATCGTTCATTTGAAAAAACTGAAAGCCCTCCATGATACTTCCCAAGAATCGAAATTCTTGATGAATGGAGGAAGACCCAATAAGATAACAAAGCAGATGATTGACTCATTTCATACTATAAATAATCGTAGGAAACCTTTTGATAACACGGGTTGCTATTTCTCAATGATATCCCACGATCAAGACAATTGGCTGAATCCCGTGAAACCATTTCATAGAAGTTCATTGATATCTGCTTTTTATAAAGCAAATCGACTTCGATTCTTGAATAATCCACATCACTTTTCTTTCTATTGTAAGAATAGATTCCCTTTTTCTGTGAACCGTATCAATAATTATGATTTTACGTATGGTCAATTCCTCAATATCTTGTTCACTGGCAACAAAAAATTTGCTTTGTGCGGCGGTAAAAAAAAACATGCTTTTTTGGAGAGAGGTTCACCAATCGAGTCACAGGTATCTAAGATATTCATATCTACTGATTTTCCAATTCGACCCGATCCATTAGTTCGTAGAGCTATTTACTCGATCGCAAACATTTCTGGAACACCTCTAACAGAGGAAGAGATAGCCAATTTTGAAAGAACTTATTGTCAACCTCTTTCAGATATGACTCTATCTGATTCAGAAGGGAAGAACCTGCATCAGTATCTCAATCTCAATTCAAACAGGGTTTTGATTCACCCTCCACGTTCTGAGAAAGCTTTCCTGAGTAAGAAGAAAAAAAAGAGTTGCAAGAAGGAGATGTATAGAAATAGAATTCAAGAAAATCGAGATCGTGCTTTTTCAATTCTCTCCTCAAAATGGAATCGAGTCCAACCATATATTCCATATCTCTTTACTTCGAAAGGTTTTCACTATCTATATTGGATATTGAGAGATGCTTCTTTAGACCTATTGCCGATACTCGAGAGCAGTCGAATACTATTTGTATTTTCTTTTCATGATATTATGGATAGAGCATCCTCTATAGCATACTATAGAGCATTCTATAGAGTACACTTTAGAGCATCCTATGGAGTACAAATACAAAATCTTCAGAAAAAATGGTATCTTCCACAATGCAAGGATTGGATAAGTAAGAGAAGTAAGGTGATAATTGAGGTGATAATTGAGTTTTTGGATACGTGGGATTTGAATCTTCTTCTGTCCGAGGAGAGTCGAGATAAGAAGTCATCATTGAAATCGAATCTGATATTTCCAAATGCCGGGGAGTTCCTCTCTTCAATCCTTTTCCTTCTTCTTGTTGCTGGATATCTAGTTTGTACAAACCTTCTCTGCATTTCCTGGAGCTTACCAAAGTTCCAGACAGAGTTTGAAAAGGTCCAATATGTGATGATTCAACCAGACGTGATTGCGATTGAGGTTCGAAACCTTCTGCAGAAGTATCCTACACTTGAATATACTTCCTGGTTAACGAATATCTTTCTGGTTGCTCTGGACCTATCAGTCTATTCTCTAGAAAAAATACAGGATTTTGTTTTTTCTGGCGGTAAATGGCCTGATGGTCCCGCTTATACCGTCGATCTCACACGGTTCATACCAAATTTCATCAAAGAATTCACTTTTTCGATAAATACGAGATATCTAAGTCATACAAGTAAAGAGATCCGTTCATTGCTAATACAAAGAAAAAACGCGAACGATGCTTGGAGTGATTATTGGGCTGAGGAAAAAAAAATAGAATCCTGGATCGCGTCCAGTGATTTGATTTATGATACAGAAAGAGAGTTATTGTTTCATTTTTCAGCGTTAGCGACTGAAAAAAAAGAAAAAAAGATTCATCCAATTCTATGGAGTCTGACTCATAGTGATCATTTATCAAAGAATGACTCTGGGATTGAAGAAGAGGGAGTAATTTACCTACGATCCTTATTTGACCTTCATAAAAAGGATCTACTTAATTATGAGTTCAATACATCCTGTTTAGCAGAAAGACGGATATTCCTTGCTCATTATCAGACAATGACTTATTCACAAATCTTGCAGCGGACTAATCATTTTCAGTTCCCATCTGATCGAAAACGAAAACCCTTCTCGCTCCGCTTAGACCGATCTCCGCCTCGGGGTATTTTAGTAATAGGTCCCATAGGAGCTGGACGATCCTATTTGGTCAACTACTTAGCGGCAAACTCCTATCTTCCTTTAGTTACAATTACACTATTGCTGGAAGAGCTCACGGATGACACGCCTCTAGGTTTCTATCCTCTTATTGAGCGGATGGGTGTGGATCTTAATGATAGTGACAGTGACGACGAGGTGTTTGAGGACAAGGTAGGTGACGATTACCTAGCAGACGATCAGAAGGAGCTTGCTGCTGCTATTCACGATCCTTATGCTAGTGACGAGGACAGGTACGATCCTGATACTGATCTGATAGAAGAGGTAGTTTGCGATGCTATGGAGGAACTAGATCTGCTGGAGGAACTAGACGGAGTAGTTTATATGACCCTTCAATTAGAATTCGCAAAAGCAATGTCTCCTTGCATAGTATGGATTCCAGACATTAATGATCTGTCTGTGCTTGAGTCGTCGTTCTTATCCCTCGGTCTATTTGTGAACTCTATGAATTGTGAACTACCCTCCACTAGAAATATTCTTTTTTTTGCTGCGACTAATAGCCCCGAAAGAGTGGATCCCGGTCTAATAGGTCCGAATCAATTAAATACATGCATTAAGATACGAGGGCTTATTCCTACACAACAACGAAAGGTCTTATTCACTCTTTCACATACTAGGGGATTTCACTTGGAAAAGAAACTGTTCGGTACTGATGGATTCGGGTCCATAAACATGAGTTCCAATGTACAAGATCTTGCAGCACTTACCGATGAGGCCCTATCGATTAGTATTGCACAGAAGAAATCAATTATAGACACTAATACAATTCGATTTGCTCGTCATAGACAAACTTGGCTTTTGCGAGAGAGTGTAAGATCGGTTGAGGAGCATGGCCTCCTTTTCTATCAGATAGGAAGGGCTGTTGTACAAAATGTAGTTTTAAGTGATTCCCCCCTAGACCCTCTATCTATCTATCTGAAAGGGGTATTATCTGAGGAAAAGGGTGATCTTTTGTACAAATGGTTCTACGAACTTGGTACGAGCACGAAGAAATTAACTATGCTTTTTTATCTTTTGACTTGTTCTGCCGGATCGATCGCTCAAAACCTTTGGTCTGGACTCGATGAAAAAAATGGGATCGCTTCTTATGTACTCATTGAGAATGATTCTGATCTAGTTCATGTCATATTAGGCATAGAAAAATCGATCGTGGGATGCTCAGCGACAGAAACAGAAAAAGATTACGGCGGTCAGTTTGATAATGATCGGGTGACATTCCTTCTTCGGCCCGAAAGGAATCCCTTAGATATGCTGCGAGATGGATTTTCTAGTATGAAGGAGCAAAAAGTTCTTTACATGGCAGGAGACGAGGTAGACAGGAAGGAATGGGAAGGGATACAGCGTAGTAGTTTATTGAATAGCGTAGTTTGGGCTCCTAGAATATGGCGCCCTTGGTGCTTTCTAGTGAATTATAGGAAACCCAACGACTTGGGACTTCTCTTTGGTGAGAAGGGGGAAGGGTATCAGGATCCTAATCGGACTCAAGCCACTCTGGCGTATGCTTGGATGAACCCAACCATGCAGTACAAGACACGAAATCTATTTTCCCAAGAACAAGGCTTTTTTCGAGAAATCCAATTCCTTTGGGACCCTGCGGATCCACTCGCTGAGCCATTCGAGGATGAGGGTGAGGATAAGGATAAGGATAAGGAGTCCTTTGCCCCTGTGTTTGCACGTCAAAGATTCAATTTGGATGACGAGGAGGAGGAGGTGTTAAAGGCGCTTCTTTCTTGCCCATTTGACACAGAGCTTGAATGGGAGGAGCTAGAACTAAAGAAAGGTTGGTTTCTCAAGCGTACACAAGAACACGAAAAGTACGTCGAATTCTTGAGGGATTGCCAGAAGAGAGGGTTTAGAACTAGAGCCAACAAGCATCCATTATCTAATGTACCTTTCCGTTCTA